TAATCAAAAAAAGTTCTGTTTCTAATTCTAAACCCTAAAAATTTTGATACAACGCAATTCAAAAATAAATCAAAATACAAAATCTATAAAAATAGAAGAGGGGTGGGGCAAAAAACTTATTAGATACCGGAGTCAATGGTATCTAATAAGTTCTACCTACTATTGGATTTGAACCAATGACTCCCGCCGTATGAAAGCAATACTCTAACCGCTGAGTTAAGTAGGTCATTTATCATCCCCAAAAGAACTAGGGGGGACCCATCCCGTCGATGGATTATAAATATCATATTCCTTATAAGCAATAATAATATAAGCAATAATAATCTAATCAATATCATCCTAAAATTTAGGATGTTAGATCATAGAATATTCATCTTGACAACAAATGATCTATATGATAAAATATGCATCACAAGTACTAAGGGCTATAGCTCAGTTGGTAGAGCAACTCGTTTACACGCGCGCCGATGTTTTTCGGGGGAGTCCATCATAAGATCCACAAAATGGATCTTATTGAGAAATCGATGTCTTACTCCATAACTATTGGGGAACAACAGCCTGACAAACGATTCGGTCCGATTTGGGTGCCCATTTAGGTACCAAACAGACCCCATCGTCGAGTTAAGATATTGATAGGGTGAATACCAGTACATTCAATGCTAGGCATAATGAGTATAAGGTCCTCAAAAATCTCTTTTCGTTCTATGAACTTTAAGGTGTATCAAATTTCATATTTGATTTTTTAAGCCGAGCGGTAGAGACTTCATTTAACTTAAACCGATCTAGGCCAGAGGCAGACCTACGTCAAGATAACCCCCCATCTTTGAAACACTTTGGTAGTGCTCCTGGACCGGAATCCAAAATAATGAATCAGAGCACGTGGAGCCATCTCCTTATCTTATTTTTCGGTCAAGAAAAAATATGGCGAATTGGCTGATATTTCTATCAGTTAATGAAAGAGCCCAATGCAAAAAAAATGCATGTTGGGTCTTTGAAACAGTTCAGATCATTTTGATAAAAATAAGTTTGATTTGTTTTACCGAGAAGGTCTACGGTTCGAGTCCGTATAGCCCTAAAAAACAAAAATGAATAAAATAAAAAATTGCATAATTTTGATTTCTTCATTTTTGTTTATTGCTTGTAACTGACTGGTTGGTTCATCGAAACCCGATTTTTACTAGAAACTCACTCACGGGCTCCGTTTAAAGCAGAACCGAAAACTGAAAGAAAAACTTATTTAAAGAGATCGAACCCCCCCTTATCCAATCTTCGGTCATTAATCTTCGGAGGGAAATTCCGTGGGAATTTCCCTGTCCACAACCAAGGGATTAAGTTAGTGATACTCCTTGTCTTTGGTATGCCTAACCTTAATCCTTAATGAATTTAAGAAGTAAAAATCATGACACAGGTTTGGTGAAAAACTCCAAAGAGTTATTCACATAGATCTAGGGAATAGCCCAACGTATTTGTGGACAAGCTAAAGTTTGTTGAAAAACGAATCTCTTTTGTAAGTTTCATTGTCAACAATGTAAAATAAGCTTGTTCTTCGGATAGGCCTATAAACCCGGCGAAGCACCACAAAGCAAGGGGGGGGGGGCGGTCCTCTTTTTCTGTATTCAATCAAGAGAAAACCCCACCCAGATTTTAATAAACGGAATATACCAACACTAAGATTAAGATATTCGAAATCCTGAGACGGAACTACTTATCCGTTCTCTTCTATTTCAATATTTGATTTGTTCTATTCTAAAATCACTAATTAAAAAACAACAAAAAGACCCCACAACCCTATTCCTACAAAAACCTAAATCTATAAAATCGAATTTTTCTAAAAAAAATTCAAATATTCAAAATAATAATTTTTTTTAGAAGTCGCTTTTTTTAGCAAGAATCCTGGGCGAAGACAAGATAATTTGTCTAAGCGTAACCTATTATAGTTATACTAACTAAAGAAATTAAATATTATAAATAAAATCGAACGCAAAAAATTAAGTAGAATTAAGTAGACTGAAAATAGGATCCTCGTGAAGTCAGCTGATAAAACTCGAAATGAGATCTGCCCCCCAATAATCAAAGGAAACTAGATGGTTTCGCCAAAATGAATTCTTGTTTTCACTAAACAATTATGGGTGACTTTACAACTTCACCTCGAATTGACCAATTCCATATATTTTCCACCCTCGTATTCATAGGAGTGCGTCTATGTTTTTGCTTTACGAATATGATCTTTTGGGGGCATTTCTAATAATATCAAGTCTTATTCCTATTTTGGCATTTTTAATTTCCGGGATTTTAGCCCCGATTAGGAAAGGGCCGGAGAAACTTTCTAGTTATGAATCGGGTATAGAACCAATGGGCGACGCTTGGTTACAATTTATAATCCGTTATTATATGTTTGCTATAGTTTTTGTTGTTTTTGATGTTGAAACGATTTTTCTTTATCCATGGGCAATGAGTTTCGATGTATTGGGTGTATCTGTATTTATAGAAGCTTTCATTTTCGTGCTTATCTTAATTGTTGATTTGGTTTATGCATGGCGAAAGGGAGCGTTGGAATGGTCTTAGCTCCCGAATATTCAGACAATAAAAAGAAAAATTGAAAAAGTTATGAATTCCGCCGAGTTTCCTTTACTTGATCGAACAGCCGAAATTTCAGTTATTTCAACTACATTAAATGATCTTTCAAATCGGTCAAGACTCTCTAGTTTATGGCCACTTCTCTACGGAACCTGTTGTTGTTTTATTGAATTTGCTTCACTAATAGGATCGTGGTTTGGCTTTGATCGTTATGGACTAGTACCAAGATCGAGTCCTAGACAGGCGGGTCTAATTTTAAGAGCCGGAACAGTAACAATGAAAATGGCCCCCTCCTTGGTGAGATTATATGAGCAAATGCCCGATACCAAAATATGTTATTGCTATGGATGGGAGCCTGTACAATTACAGGAGGGGTGTTCAGTACCGATTCTTATAGTACTTTTGGGGGAGTTGATAAGCTAATACCTGTGGATGTCTATTTACCAGGTTGTCCCCCTAAATCGGAAGCAGTTATAGATGCTATAACTAAACTTCGTAAGAAAATATCTCGAGAAATTTATAAAGATAGATGAATTAGGTCTCAACAAGCAAATCGGTGTTTTACGACCAATCACAAGTTTCGCGCTGGGCGCGGTATGAATAATGGAAATTATATCAAAGATTCCTCTATCAACCGCCATCTACTTCAGAGATCCCTACTGAAACCTTTTTCAAATATCAAAGTTCAGTATCTTCTCATGAATTAGGGAATTAGGCGGGACTCCTTTGTATAGAATAACAAGTAACGAGTCAATCTTCATAATTTGATCGAGAATGTAAAATATTCTAAATAAAAATACGGGAGATAAAAAAGATGCAGAGTTGGTTGTCTGCTTGGCTAGTCAAGCACGGGATAATTCATAGATCTTTAGGCTTTGATTATCAAGGAATAGAGACTTTACAAATAAAGTCCGAGGGTTGGCATTCCGTCGCTGTCATTTTATATGTATATGGTTACAATTATTTACGCTCCCAGTGTGCCTATGATGTAGCACCTGGCGGGCTGTTAGCTAGTGTGTATCATCTTACCAGAATAGAGTACGGTGTGGATCAACCGGAAGAAGTATGCATAAAAGTATTTGCCTCAAGGAGGAATCCTAGAATTCCGTCCGCTTTCTGGGTTTGTAAAAGCGTGGATTTTCAAGAACGAGAATCCTATGATATGTTGGGAATCTCTTATGATAGTCATCCGCGCTTGAAACGTATCTTAATGCCTGAAAGTTGGATAAGATGGCCCTTGCGTAAGGGTTGCCCCCAATTTTTATGAAATACAAGAGGCTCATTGAATGATAAGAAGGTAATTTCCCCTTATACAATTTCAGAGATTCAAAAATTGGACTTTCTGTTCTAGATTAACATTAACCAGAATAGTTGAAGTCTCTTTTTTTTGTATTAGGGAATTGTGGATAGGCTAAAAAAGGGCAGAATTGGAGATTCGTTGGGATTCTTATTTCTTATAAATTACAAAGATACTTATTTCGTATGAGCCGAATCAATAGGATGAATTGAATCAAAGGACTTCTGCATCATGAACCTTGTACTGCGCCTATTGCTTATACTGGTTCTAGTTCTAGAAAGTCATGTCGAGACGAATTAGGAAATCGAATAGGAACGAAAATACAAAGAAATGAAAGAGTATAGAATGGGATTTATTTGTATCTGAACCGAATCTTATTTATTTCAAGTTCGACTTTTTGTTCTTTCACGCAACCAATTTAACCCTTCAAATTTAAATATGTATGAATTATTCACATTTTTTTGAAAAAAAAAAGATAAATATAGAATTTCATTTTAGATACTTAATTTAAAATTTCATTTACGAAACCCTACCTATCTATTTTATAGATGGGATATATATCGATATCGCCAAGATAGATATAAAGTATCTATTAGGACCCAGATTCGAAATTAATATGTATCTCGCTTCATATCAATTCATTTATAAAAAAACCTCATCCAAATTAAGCATGTGCCGGGAACCAGATTTGAACTGGTGACACGAGGATTTTCAGTCCTCTGCTCTACCAGCTGAGCTATCCCGACCATTCCCAATTGTAGCATCCTACGCTCATTTTATTAGATAACTGGGGTCTACGTCAATTAAAGGGCCAGGGGGGGTTACAAAGTTTTCTCTAAGTCTTGTAATTTCTTGTATCTTCAAAAAGATGGTTTTCGAAGTTTCAGTATGAGTAATGTTATTGATTGTGAATCATTCAAATAGGAATTCCTTGCTTGATTTGGATGTGTATTCTATATCACATGTGATAAGAGAAGGGCATTTATGCCACAATACGTTTGTCAAAAAAAGAATCAAAATAAGGAATTTTGAACTACTAATGAATAACGAAAAAGGGGAATGGGATAAATATTTTGGGAGTCAAATAAGGCTTTTTTGGGGGGGGGATAGAGGGACTTGAACCCTC